ATAATGACATAGTCACGCTGCTCCAATTTAATTTGGCTTGAAAAAACAAAGAAGGAATAAAGTCAAATAGTCTTCTTCACAATATACATACTATGACTAGGAATGCGGTACAAATAATTGCCAACAAGAATTGGATTCTTTTTATGAACTCGATGCTGATAAATTTGCGAATCTAGAAATTCATTTCGGACAATTGAACCTTCTCAAACTGTTTCTTCTTAAGAACCAAAAATATTTGTGCCAAAATAACAGATGCCAAGAAGAACAAAAGGCCTTGGACACGTAATGGATCTTGAAGTACTATTTCTGCATCCCCTTGGCCAAATCCACCCACATTAGGATTACTCGTTAATGGCTGATCAAGTTTGATAGATTCGCCCTCTGAAACAAGAAGTTCGGGTCCTGGGGGGATAATATCAACCACTTGACGTCCATCCGACGCATCTGTTATGGTTATTTCATATCCCCCTTTTTCTTTTCGTATGATTTTACTTACTATACCAGCCGCTGTAGCATTATAAACTGTATTGTTACTCTTGCTCCCGTCAGGATAAATCTGGCCCCTTCCTCTATTCCCGCCTACATATATGGGATATTTTAAAAAGTGAACATCTTTATTAGTAGCGGGGTCCGGAGAAAGAATAGGAAAGGTTATTTCACTATATTTCTGACCAGGAACAGGACCTATAACAAGAATATTTTTTTTAGTGGGGCGATAGTTCTGAAAAGACAGATTGCCTATCTTTTCTTTCATCTCGGGCGAAATACGATCGGGGGGGGCTAATTCAAACCCCTCGGGTAAAATAAGAACAGCCCCCACATTCAAACCCCCCTTTTTGCCATTAGCAAGAACTTGTTTCACTTGCATATCATAAGGAATTCGAACAACTGCTTCAAATACAGTATCAGGAAGTACCGCTTGTGGGACCTCAATTTCCACGGGCTTATTAGCTAAATGGCAATTGGCACATACAATCCGCCCGGTCGCTTCTCGTGGATTTTCATAACCCTGCTGTGCAAAAATGGGATATGCATTTGAAATGGATGTCCGAGTTATGATATATATCATCAGCGATACAGAAATAGAGCGAGTAATCTCTTTCTTTATCCAAGAAAAGGTATTTTTAATTTGCATGGTCCAATCATTGATCCCGAAAATTTCTACAATAAAATTAGGTAGGTCGCTTGTATAGTCCCTATCCACAATTCTGCTATTTACTGAAATAATTTTACTGGAATATAGGAATAGGAGAAATCCTCGTCTCGGTAGAAAGAGTAAGTACGTCTTTAAATGTTTTGCTTATGTAACATATTATAGTTGGATCAGTCATTCATTGAATGATAAATCACTACAAGTGATGGAGATACACGATTTAAATAACGAAAGATCCAATATTTTAAAATTGTATCTAGAATGACTGGAAAAGTGGAAACAAGACCAGATATAATTTGGTCGTTATGAGCAAATCCAAAATCTTTGTAGACATAGCCAATCATAAGTTCCCAACCATGGGGTGAATGGAATCCGATACATAAATCAGTTAATAAAAGAATAGAAAAAGCTTTTATTGTGTCACTTAAGTTATATAGGAATTCTTGAACCCAAGAGTTAAGAATAACAAGTTCTTCATTACCCAGAATAGAATAACCACTGAAAATAATGAAACAGATTATATTTGTCGATAAGTGCAAAATCGTATGGATATGATCCTCGTTGTGCATATTGATCAATTGGATCGTTTCTTTGTGGATTCCGATACGAAGCGTTTGTAGATCTGTTTCCGGGTCTTCTTTTATCATTTCGTCCAAGAGTAAGAGTTCTTCTAATTCTATGAATTTTTCTAGAATACTCTTTTCTTGAATATCAGTCAAAAAAGTTTCAGATTGCCTAGTATTCCACCAATTAGTAACCCAAGATTCAAGACTTTTATTAAATGAGAGAGAGATCCACCAGGGCAAAAATACTATAGATGTAAGATATAGAAGAGGAAGAAATGATTTCTTTTTTGCCATTTTTTCATCTGTAAATTGGAATTGTTAATGAACCCACCTGATTCGTCGAATTTATGTGATCTAATATTTGATTTTTCTATCAACCATAAGTTCTATTACAAAGCAGCTAACCTATGAATCTATTCCCTATTTTTTATTTGTTTTTTATTTTTATTTGTGATTCAGCAGTTAGTCCTTGAATCTAGAAAGAATACAGAAATAGAATAAGAGCCCCCTTCGAATTCGAATGAAGAAATAATTCAAAAAATCTTGTTTTCAGATACCTCCATTGATCAAATTCGAAGTCCTTTCGATTTCGATGAATCCCTGAAAGAACCACTTCAATGAATATTATTCGGATTTCGAACCAAAGGAACTCCCCTTCTATCAAAATAGAAAATATTTTGAAAAAAATTCGCCAGCTACCCCCACAGTAAAAATGGAGAGAGATTTCTATTTATGAAGAATATTGTGATGTCATGATCAAAAATGAGTGGAAAAACAAGACAAAGACAGAAAAGTTCTCGTTATAAGAGATCCAATCCTTTGATCATTAAGAAACACAAAAGAAAGGAGAGATCATTTACAAGATATGATCTATCTGTATCTAATGTATCAATTCATATTGAAAATAAAAAGAGAAATTCTTTATTCCGAAATGTTTTGATATACGAGATGAATCCATTATTTCGATTTGTTACTTGTTTTTCACTGAATTGAGTTGAGTGGATTTCCATACACATAAAAAAACAATTTTTGCGGACAAAAAAGTTTCGTTTTATGGCTGTTCCGTATATGTCTACTTTGGCTTAAATGAACGTTTTGAAAAAAAACTTTAAGCTATGCTATAGAAAGAAAAGAGAATTCTTGAATTTTTTCCCTCCCACTGAGAAAGAATTTATTCTTCAGTTCAAGTTCATTTCAAAATACTTCAATTGGTACGCGCAAGAAATAGGCCAATTCGGCAGCTTTTTGCTCAATTTCTCGCGGAGTCAAATTCTCATCACTACGCGTCAAGGGAATGGCCCCCTGTCCTTTGATTTCCATATAAAGGATACGACGAGCATAAATCCCCTCTTTAACTTCTATTCTGATGGACTGAATATCTTTCATACGGAATCGTAGGAAGATACGACGATTTTTTCCAGGAAATCCCCAACGAAAAATACACACTATTCCTTCTTTTCTATCGAATCGATCATAGCCACTACCCACATTCCACGAAATTGTGCACCACAAATAGGAACTAATAAAGAGACCCGCGATCCCGTAGAAAGACATCACGATCCCCTGTGGGAAAAAATTGATTTCCTGAGACGGAACTAAAGATATCAAATTCTTACCCAGATAACTGGAAGTTCCAACCAATACGAATCCTAATGAACCTAAAAAAAGGATAAAGGCCCAGCAGAAATTACTTATTTTTCGAGACCCCACTATAAGTTCTATCCATATATGTTCTGATCGCCAACTCATACTAGATCCAGTTGCATTTTATTGGAATTGAGAAAATAGTCCAAATGGATTTTACTTTCCTTTTTTTTTTATTTCCGAAGTAACTCTCATCAACTAGCGCCATTCTGATGTAACTCTTTAGGAGTAATTGATCAAATTGGTTAGGACTAAAATAATAACATTCACTTTATATGATCTCCCATAGATATCTACATCCATATAGATACGTTGACTTTACATTTCAGATATCCGCCTCGATTCCGATCTATACTCATTTACCCATATCATATTATTACGCAAACATAATTGCTCCCTCATTTATGTTTGGAAGAAGCCGTATGTTACACCATATTTTATTAAATAGATATCTGTGTTATCTATATCTAAGTCTTAAAAAAAATAGATGAGATTGGGACCCATCGGATCTAAACAATCTTGTTTTTTTGAACATGAAGAAATAAAGAAGCCATTGCAATTGCCGGAAATACTAGGCCTACTAAAGGCACAAAAATAGAGGGTAAGTTTGTCATAGAATGGGTACCTCGGTGTAATATTTGTACCTGTTATAAAGATATCTTATAATAATTATAATTCGTATATAATTATACTAAGTATATCTAAGTGAGTATATATATAATAAAGAAATGCAAGGAATGTCTAATTAAAGAATGTATAATTAAATAAATAAGACTTATTCATCTTTCTACATGAAATAGAAAAATATATGTATGATAAAATCCATTCTTGTCTGATCATTTGAATTCCAATTTTTATTTCATTTTTATTTAATTAGAAATTCTCGAAAGATTCATTAGAATTCGATCCAACAAGAGGGATTCTTAGCCAAAATAGAGATTTCTCGGGAGAAAGGATACTCTATAGCTATATTTTCTATATTTGAATTATATATACACACAGCAAAAAGGAAAAAGAAAATTCGGTTTATTTGCCTAATTTGAATTTCGCATAAGGCAGAATTTTCTTTTTTTTATACAATTTACAATTAAATCTTATGTCACCAAAGAAAAAATACATTCTTCGGATTTTGACTTTGATTCCGATAAACTAACTATTTGTTCACTCCAAATAAAATAATTGAACTTAAGGCGCTACTTACTACTTAATGGAATTTGAATTCAAAGGAAAAAAGGCGTGAAGCTTCAATAACTCACTCAAAACACCCTTTAAAGGATTACGTGGTACTATTGGATCGAATAAGCCCTTATGGAATAAATATTCAGCCGCTTGTGAACCTTCAGGTACTGTCTTATTCAATGTTTGTTCAATTACTCTTTTACCAGCGAATGCAATGTACGCATTAGGTTCGGCAATAATGATATCCCCCAACATCCCAAAACTAGCCGTCACCCCACCAGTAGTAGGAGATGTAAGGATAGATACATAGAATAACTTTTTATTTGATTGATAATCATATAAAGCAGCAGATATTTTAGCCATTTGCATCAAGCTCAAACTTCCTTCTTGCATACGTGCTCCTCCGGAAGCACACACTAGAATAAGAGGTAAAAATGGATTGGTAGCATACTCGATCA